AAGACTAATATAAGCATAGAGAATAGCATAGTATTGTCCGATTCATGGGGATAAAAAAACGTCTTTGTAGGACCAAAAGGCAAAATAGTAAGAAAAGGCATTTTTGTTACATGAGTATCCATTCGGTATGTTTTCTTCGAAAAAAAAGAAGTCCTTTCCCTTTCATTATTATTTATTTTTAATAAAGCAACTAAAGGAAAACTTTTTTTAATCGATTTTGGCTCCTCTTTACCCCATAGAGATATTGAATAGAAGGAATTTCCTTTTTTGCCACTGTAATTTTGAAAACGAACGTTTAAATGTCCTTCAAAAGTAAGTAAATAAATCCGAAACATATAAAATGCAGTTAATCCGGCTGTGAAAGAAGCAATTATTGCGAAAATCGGTGAATATAACCAACTATCATTAAGAATTTCATCTTTGGACCAAAAACAAGCAAGAGGTGGAATACCACAAAGAGAAAGTGTACCTAATAAAAAAGCAGTTTTTGTAATTGGCACGTGCTTTCTTAACCCGCCCATAAGAGCCATATTCTGGCTTTTATCTGGAGCGTATCCAACAAGAGCTTCCATTGAATGAATAATTGATCCGGATCCTAAAAACAACAAGGCTTTCGAATAAGCATGAGTAATCAAATGAAATAAAGCGGCTCGATAAGACCCCATACCTAGAGCTAACATCATATAACCCAATTGAGACATTGTAGAATAGGCTAAACTTTTCTTAATATCTTTTTGAGCAAGAGCTAAAGTGGCTCCTAATAATACTGTTATTATACCTATAAAAGATATTAGATTCATTATGTATGGTATCGCTATGAAAAGTGGAAGAAGACGAGCTACAAGAAAAATTCCCGCTGCTACCATAGTAGCGGCATGGATAAGAGCCGAAATAGGAGTAGGTCCCTCCATGGCATCAGGTAACCATACATGAAGGGGAAATTGTGCGGATTTAGCAACTGCGCCGCCAAATAATAGAAAGGCACACAAAGTAACAAATAAAAAGTGAACCTCCTTCTTATAAATCAAGTTATTGAATATTTCGAACAAATCCCGAAATTCGAAACTACCCGTTGTCCAATAAAGACCTAAGATTCCTAATAATAAACCAAAATCCCCTACACGATTAGTTACAAAGGCTTTTTGACAAGCACTTGCCGCACTAGGTCGTGTGAACCAAAACCCTATTAATAGATAAGAACACATCCCAACCAATTCCCAAAAAATATAAATTTGTATCAAATTCGAACTTGTAACTAATCCCAACATGGAAGTATTGAAAAAACTCATATAAGCAAAAAATCTCAAATATCCTTGATCATGAGACATATAATTGTCGCTATAAAAAAGAACCAGAATTCCAACTGTGGTGATTAATATTGACATAATAGAAGTAAGCGGATCAATAAAGTGTCCGAACTCGAAAGAAAAATCATTATTGATGGTCCAAGACCATATGTATTGATAGATAGAACTCCTATTTATTTGCTGAATAGATAGATCGACCGAAAAAATCATAACTATACTTAACAAAAAAATACTAGGAAAAGCCCAAATACGGCGAAGATTTTTTGTTGCCGTTGGAAAAAGTAGAAGTCCCACTCCTATTAACATAGGAACTGGAAGCGGAACGAAAGGTATGATCCAAGAATATTGATATGTATGTTCCATAAAAATAATAATTTTTTTATTCTTAATTAATTGTTTCTGATTCACCGGTTCTTATCTCTTTTAAAAGGGATTACTAAAGTATTAAAAAAGCAACTGAAACTAAAATGGAATTTTCTGTTCGTAGTTAGTTTGAACCTTTCTCAACTACTTCAAAAATTTTCAAAGTGAAAAATAACGAATGATTTTATACTAAGTTTATACTAAGTAAGATTTTTAGGAAAACGTAGCAGCAAATTACAATTTCCATTATTATTCCCTATTACAAAAATTTATGGACATATATCAAGACTAAAAAATTGGACAAAAAAAAAGAAGTACTTTATTTTGATAGCAATCATCGGATGTCCCATAACTTTGCCTAATAAAAAAAAGAACTAGGTATTTTTGTTTGTTTATTCAGAATAATTAACGAGTTTCATTCGGGACTGATTGATTATGTTCTATTCTAATAAATGGCATTTAATAACCAATTACTAGAAAAGAAAAAGATTCAAGTTTTTTATTAGGTAGGTAAGGGTTCTTAAGCTTGTTCGATATGTATTTTTTATGTACAAATGGAACATCCCAAAAAGAGACAGAGATAGAAAGGTATCACAAATAACTCCGAAATACAAATTATTTTGCCTCAGATATTGTATGGAATAGGAATTGAAAAAAAAAAAAACGATTTGTTTTAAACAATAGATGTCTTTCACATCCAATTTTTGCAATGAATAACTTTTTCTTTTTTGAATGGCAGTTCCAAAAAAACGTAGTTCTATATTAAAAAAACGTATTCGTAAAAATATTTGGAAAAAAGGGGGATATTGGGCAGCGCTGAAAGCTTTTTCGTTAGCGAAATCCCTTTCGACCGGGAATTCAAAAAGTTTTTTGTACGACAAATAATGAATAAAACGTTGGAATAATTGGAATCCGCACCCACCTGACTCCAAAAACGAGCCAATTTCGTTTCGAATTTAGATTCCATTTTTTAATATAGAATAGAAAAATAGAAGTAAAAAAAAATAGAAATAGAAAAAGTAAGTAATAAATAATGATTTCCATTCCCTACTGTTTTGAACCAATGGATTTGGCTACTGAATTGGTACTTCTTTTTATTTGAAAAAAAAAAAAAGGAATAAAAATTTAGAGTTTTGCCTTTATTTGTATTTGAATATGCTTTTCATTCCCGGGATGGGGATTCTTAATTTCCCCATCACCCACCCACTTATAAATAAGACAATAATAAAGGTTTTGTTTTGTCTTTTCTTTTTTTTTTTTTTTTTTCTTTTATATTTCTCCTTTTCTATTTCAATTTATGCTATAGAATAGCATAAATTGAAATCTTTAGACAAAAGCAATGAGTTGTTGAAACTAATTATTAATTATACTGTTTTTTTTTCACTTTCTGAATCATCACTCCAAGTGAGAATGAGAAAAGCGTCTTTCGCCATTTCGGCGTATTTCTAATTTCTATACGAATAGTATGCAATTTAGAAGTAATAAAAAAATCCTATGTTTGAAAGGGAGGATCAATCTAAAAATATCTATTTTTAGAATTCGGATTTAGAAATCAATTTTTGAAGTAGGACAATAGAAATCGAAATTCTTTTCTATAATATGTATAGCTCAATACCTAATTGGTTTGATAAACCCTAAGACAAATTCATACTGAAAAAAAACCTAACGATTATCACAAGACAAAAGTTATGCAAATTAAATAATTTTTTTTTGAATTATTGGATATTATGCTTAAATTGTGCTCGTGATCCATAAAAAAGAAAAAGAAGTTAAATTGTTAAGTTAAATAAAACTGAAACCTTAAATAACTAAATAAAACGATAAAAAAGAGATTGTTTCAATCTCTATTGAAACAAGTTTTTATTCATCAATTGAATGCTTCCTAAAAATAAAAAGTATTTCATTGAAACTTTCTCTTTCACTTTCAATCTCGACGATTAAATAAAAATAAGTTATTATTATTTCTAGCAAGCCGCTATGGTGAAATCGGTAGACACGCTGCTCTTAGGAAGCAGTGCTAGAGCATCTCGGTTCGAATCCGAGTGGCGGCATAACATCTTCTAATCTTCTAAAAGATATATAAAAGCCCTATAATGAATTGAATTTCCGATTTCCATTCCGTATACTCGAGAGACTTTCACTTTTTACTTTTAATTTCATTTTTTATTTATGATATTTTCAACTTTAGAACATATATTAACTCATATATCATTTTCGGTGATTTCAATTGGAATTACAATTCATTTAATAACCTTATTAGTCGATGAAATCGTAGGACTATATGATTCATCAGAAAAGGGGATGATAGCTACCCTTTTCTGTCTAACAGGATTATTAGTAATTCGTTGGATTTATTCGGGGCATTTCCCATTAAGTGATTTATATGAATCATTAATCTTTCTGTCATGGAGTTTCTCCGTTATTCATAGGATTTTAAAACATAAAAATCATTTAAGCGCAATAACCGCGCCAAGTGCTATTTTTACCCAAGGCTTTGCAACTTCGTGTTTGTTAACCAAAATGCATCAATCCGGAATATTAGTGCCCGCTCTACAAGTTCAGTGGTTAATGATGCACGTAAGTATGATGGTATTCGGCTATGCAGCTCTTTTATGCGGATCATTATTATCCACAGCTCTTCTAGTCATTACATTTCGAAAAGTGATAAGGATTTTTGGTAAAAGCAATAAATTATTAAATGGAACTGTAACTGAGTCATTTTCCTTCGGTGAAATACAATACATGAATGCAAAAACCAATGTTTTACTAAATACTTATTTTTTTTCTGCTAGAAATTATTACAGGTATCAATTGATTCAACAATTGGATCATTGGAGTTATCATATTATTAGTCTAGGATTTATCTTTTTAACCATAGGTATTCTTTCAGGCGCAGTATGGGCTAATGAGGCATGGGGATCATATTGGAATTGGGATCCAAAGGAAACTTGGGCATTTATTACTTGGACTATATTCGGGATTTATTTCCATACTCGAACAAATAAAAAATCGGAAGGTTTTAATTCCGCAATTGTGGCTTCTATGGGCTTTGTTATAATTTGGATATGTTATTTCGGGGTCAATCTATTAGGAATAGGGTTACATAGTTATGGTTCATTTAATTAACAATTCACATCTAATTGAATTGCAAATTGAAGAAAAGAAAGGGCCTGATGAAGACAAACATAGGACAGCGCATATATATAAACGAAACTGAGTGGAAACCGCCGAGAACCTTTTGAATCAAGTAGTGGAGTGATTCAAAAGGTTCTCACAAACGCCAAAGGGGTTTGGTTACAATTCAAATTTATTTTTTCTTTTTTTATTCATGAAAATTCTCTATAAAAAAATTAGATAGAATAGCTTCGACCTTGTCCACTGATAGTGACAGAACGAAATCCGGATAAATACCAATACCAAGTACGGGTAGAAGAATAGAGATCAAAACAAATAATTCCCGTGGTCCAGAATCAAAAAAATAAGAGTTTACGCCATTAAATAGCTTGTACCCATAAAACATTTGCCGTAACATAGATAATGAATAAATAGGAGTTAATATCATTCCAATTGCCATTACAAAAGTAATCAGTATTTTTCCTATTAAAAAATATTTTTGGCTAGTAATTATTCCAAAAAAGACTATCAATTCCGCAACAAAACCACTCATGCCCGGTAATGCAAGGGAAGCCATTGATAAGATACTAAATAGCGTGAATATCTTTGGAATTGGTATAGCCAGTCCGCCCATTTCGTCGAGATAACCATGACGTATTCTATCATAACTCGTTCCTGCTAAGAAAAAAAGTGCAGCGCTAATAAACCCATGAGAAATTATTTGTAAAATGGCTCCGCTGAGTCCTGTATCAGTTATCGAGCCAATTCCTATAATTATGAAACCCATATGAGATACAGAGGAATAGGCGATTCTTTTTTTTAAATTGCGTTGGCCAGGAGATGTTAAAGCTGCATAAATTATTTGCATTGTACCTACTATGATTAACCAGGGAGAAAATAGAGAATGAGCGTGAGGTAATAGTTCCATATTGATCCGAACCAAGCCATATGCTCCCATTTTTAATAAGATTCCGGCCAGAAGCATACAAGTACTGTAATGGGCCTCCCCATGGGTGTCTGGTAACCATGTATGTAAGGGTATAATCGGTGATTTGACAGCAAAAGCAATAAGAAATCCAATATAGAATAGTATTTCCAGTGCCACGGGATACGATCGATTAGCTAATATTTCCAAATTTAATGTTGGTTCATTGGAACCATATAAACCGATACCCAAAACTCCTATTAATAGAAAAACGGAACCTCCTGCAGTGTACAAAATAAACTTTGTAGCTGAATAAAGACGTTTCTTTCCACCCCATGCTGATAGAAGTAGATAAACAGGAATTAATTCTAATTCCCACATGATGAAAAAAAGTAAAAGGTCACGAGAAGCAAATGATCCTATTTGACCGCTATACATTGCTAACATCAGGAAATAGAATAATCGGGAATTCCGAGTAACTGGCCAAGCCGCTAACGTAGCTAAAGTGGTGATAAATCCCGTCAATAAAATGGGTCCTAGGGAAAGTCCATCTATTCCCAATCTCCAGTAAAAACCAAAAAAATTGATCCATTTATAATCCTCTGCGAGTTGTATTAATGGATCGTCCAATTCGAAATGATAACAGAAGGCATAGGTCGTTAGAAGGAGTTCTAGCACGCACATATATATAGTATACCCCCTAGTCACCTTATTTCCTCTATGAGGGAGAAAGAAAATGAAAAAACCCGTGGCTATCGGAAAAACTACAATTATTGTTAACCAAGGAAAAAAGTTCGTGGTAAAGGCAAGATACACTCGAACCAGACAAAACCGTGCTCGAAAAATAGAATATATATTCTTAATTTTTTTTTTTTATTTTTCGAGTACGGGTTTTTGTCGGTAATCAGTAAGTAAAAAAAGGTATTCAAAATAGATTCAAGTGGGGTTTTTGGGAACGTATCAATATCAATAAGCTAGACCCATGCTTCGAGTTGTTTCATGCCATAAATAAACTCGAACACTCAAGAAATCCGTTGGGCAGGCGGATTCACATCTCTTACAACCAACACAATCCTCCGTTCTTGGAGCAGAAGCAATTTGTTTAGCTTTACATCCGTCCCAAGGTATCATTTCTAATACATCCGTGGGACATGCTCGGACACATTGAGTACACCCTATACATGTATCATAAATCTTTACTGAATGTGACATTGAATCTATCAATTTCTGAATTCATAAATTTTCGATCTAGTAATTTTGGAAATGAATCATATATTGAAACACCAGATCAATCAACGATTTACCAGAATTTTGGAATCAATCCATTTCTGGATCAACTGATAAGAGGGAACAAAGATACTTTGATTTTTTACGTTTTCGCCAATATGATCGAGGTTAGGACGTATTATAGATGCTAATTCGAATTGATGAATATTCTGATTTTGAAATACTATTTTATTTATTCAACAAAGTCGATTGATTGATACGAATCGATTTTCTGTTACGATAAATTGACGAAACAATAGCTGATCCGATAGCTGCTTCAGCGGCTGCAATAGCTATAACAAAAATTGAGAAAATATCTCCTTTTAATTGCCTACTATCAAAAAAATCGGAAAATGTTACAAAATTTATATTAACCGCATTTAGTATAAGTTCAAGACACATCAGGGCCCGGACAATATTTCGGCTCGTGATCAATCCATAGATACCAATAGAAAATAAATAAGCACTCAAAATAAGTACATGCTCGAGCATCATTGACCAACTCCGTACCAATTTCGATTCATTTCAATATGAACAATAAGTCAAGTGATTTGATTGCTTATAATCTAACAAGTATAGAACAAAAGAATATATTGCTAATAGATCGAATCATTCTATTTGATTTATACATGAAACAGTATTCAAATAGAATTGAAGGCAAATAGATGTGATAACACAGAAAAGTTGAATTTGGATTGCTGTTGCTAGTTATAAAGATTTTTTACTGACGAGCTACGGCAATTGCACCTATCAAAGCAACTAAAAGAATTATCGAAATGAGTTCAAATGGAAGAAAAAAGTCGGTTGATAAATGAATTCCAATTTGTTGACTATTACTTATCAAATCTTGCTCTATAATCTGGTTGGATCGTGTAGTCCAAATAATCCCGTACCACGACGTATCTAGAATAGTAGTGAGTAAGGACAAAAAAAGACTTGTACAAACCAGAGAAGTAACTCCATCCCCAATAGTCCAAAGATTCAAATGAAAATCGTTGGAATAGTCTGAACCATTCATGAACATTACAGCAAATATGATTAAAACATTTACAGCTCCTACATAAATAAGGAGCTGTGCAGCAGCTACAAAAGGCGAATTTGATAGAATATAGAATAAGGATATACAAATAAGAACGAATCCCAATGAAAAGGCAGAATAAATCGGGTTGGTAAGTAATACCACTCCCAGACCTCCTAATATAAGACCCGATCCTAGAAAAACTAAAAGAAAATCATGTATTGGTCCAGCCAAATCCATTATATTAAAATAAGAGATAAATAAATCGAAATGTTTTTTCATGACCTTATTGAACCGACCAGGCAATTTTTTTTATGAGGCATTCCCGATTGAATTCAATTCAAATCTAATAGGTGTGAATTGATGTGGGTACAGTTATTGGATCAATTTCGTTCTTTTCTTTATTGGAAATGGCAGTTGGAAATTGAAAGTCTATATTTCGAAAAAATTGTGGATATATTAACAGACTTTCAATACAAATGAATTTGTACTTCTCATAATCCAATCTATAGTTGGGATTTGTACCAAACAAAGAGAAAGACCTTATTCCTTTATACCAACACGGAACCCTAGTAATTTCCAATAATAAAGAGATTTACCCGTTTTTTCTTTGAGACGAATTCAAAACCGTTCGAATTGTAAAATCGTCAATTACTGACATTGGTAAACGACCTAAAGCAATTTGATTGTAATTCAATTCGTGACGGTCGTAAGTAGCAAGTTCATATTCTTCCGTCATTGATAAACAATTTGTTGGACAATACTCAACGCAGTTACCACAAAAAATACAAATTCCGAAATCAATACTGTAATTAAGCAATCGTTTCTTTCGAATATCAGTTTCCAATTTCCAATCAACAACAGGCAGATCTATAGGACATACACGAACACATACTTCACAAGCAATACATTTATCAAATTCAAAATGGATTCGACCGCGGAAACGCTCTGATGTTATTAATTTTTCATAAGGATATTGAATAGTTACAGGGAAACGATTTGCTTGGGATAAGGTAATCATGAAACTTTGACCAATGTACCTTGCAGCTCGTACTGTTTGTTGACCATAATTCATGAACCCAGTTACCATAGGGAACATATCGGGAATATCTATGAATAAATTTTTTCTTTCTCTTGTTTGAGGTAAGCCGTGAATATAGTATCTTTTTTTTTTGTTTACAGTGAAAGGAGTTGGGAAGAGGTTGTTAATAATAAATTACCAAGAGAAATAGGTAAAAGAAATTTCCAGCCAAGATTTAATAATTGGTCCATTCTTAGTCTAGGTAAAGTCCATCTTGTTGTGATAGAAATGAACAAGAACAAATAAGTTTTAGCTAATGTAATAAAGATACCAATTGTCGTTCCAAAGATTCCATCCGCTTTATTTATTTCAAATAACTCAGGAACAAATATGTACGGAATTGAAAGATTCCAACCGCCCAAGTAAAGAACTGTTACAAATAATGAGGAAACTAATAAATTTAGATAGGAAGCAACGTAAAATAAACCAAATTTGATCCCTGAATATTCGGTTTGATAGCCTGCTACTAATTCTTCTTCTGCTTCTGGTAAATCAAAAGGTAATCTTTCGCATTCTGCTAGGGAAGAAATTAGAAAAACGATAAACCCTATAGGTTGACGCCACAAATTCCACCCCCAAAAACCATATTTTGATTGCGCGCCGACTATATCAACTGTACTTGAACTATTAGATAATCATAGTCGGTGATAACATTACTGTTCCCATCGCTATTACAAAACCGTACATGAGATTTTCACCTCATACGGCTCCTCAGGGCCACAAATAAATGTAAGGACCGGGCAAGTATTCGTTATCTTGATATGGTTATAGCATAGATAGACTCGTGGAAGGTCCCCAATTATACCAATGGAATTCTGTCTGCTATAAGAATAAATCAAAAAGCATTTCTGAATTGATCTCATCCTTCAACTTTTTTTGGGTGAGTAATAACTTAATAAATCCTTCAATAAAATACTCTTTGTAGAAATATCTATTGATATTTCGAGCCATCATTTTATTTTCGATTACGAAAAAAAAATTAGACATTCCATTAGTTCATGAATCATGACACAATTTTTCTTTTTATGAAGATAGGAAAGAAATAATTATGAAGATAGGAAAGAAATAAGAAAAAAATCGCTTTTCTTTTTATTGTAATTTATTTTTTTTTTCTATTTTTTTTTTGTTCTTCTTCTTCTTTCTGAGAAAAAGGGGGCCTCAAAATCAAAAAAGTAAGGGATTATTTCGTTCCTGATAGTAATTTCTTTAATTGGGGGATAGGAGCATACTCTGAATCGGAATTGTGGGGAGTACTGCCTGATCATTTCTACCAACTTAAAGCCCCAATTAGTATTCTTTTTATGTTATGCAGACGTATCTTTTTCGTTAATTTACATAATCTCCATTACTAATTCTTTGTGTGTATTTTAGTGTTCCTTATTATCCACCCATTTTTTTTTTTCAATCCCCCGTTCGTTAATATATGTATTGTAATACATTCAAACATATAGTGAAAACTCCATACGGTTGACTTTTGAGCCCGCTTCAAACTAGGATGACCAATCAACTAATCTTGGGGTAAAGGGCATCTTCCACTTTTGTTTACTTTAACTTAACTCTTGTACATAGGAAATGAGACTCAATCTGCTTTTACTGCGAATTTCGAAGTTGTTTTCTTTCACTCATATATAACTATCTAATTTTTTTATTAACCTAAAGAATCAATAAATGAATAAAAAAAAAAATGCGGATATCCATTAAATTTATTTTTTTTTCTAGAAGGAAAAGAAAAGCTTCTATTTTAGCGAATCGCACGTAGAGATATTGATAAAACACATAAAGTTAATGGTATTTCATAACTAATCGATTGAGCAGCAGCTCGCAGACCACCTAAAAACGAATATTTATTATTTGATCCATATCCTGACATAAGAAGTCCAATAGGAGCAATACTTGAAACGGCAATCCATAAAAAAATACCAATATTGAGATCAGCTAAAACAAGGTGATAACTAAAAGGAATTACTGAATAACTTAGTAGAATTGATATGACTGCTATAGATGGTCCAATACTGAAGAAACGAGTATTTCCTCTAGCTGGAAGAAGATTCTCTTTGAAAAGTAGTTTTGTTCCATCTGCTAAAGCTTGAAGAATTCCGAAAGGGCTGGCGTATTCAGGGCCAATACGTTGTTGTATTCCTGCAGATATTTCTCTTTCTAACCACACAATTACTAGTACACCTATTGTGATTCCTAATACAAGAGTCAAAATAGGGGCAAACACCCGTATGGTCCCATAGAGCTCTTTTAAGGATTCCAATCGGGAAAAAGAATTAATATCTTGTACTTCTGTTGTATCAACTATCATTTCAACGATCAACTTCTCCCATAATGATATCTATACTACCTAGTATCGTCATAATATCCGCCAATTTCATTCTTTTAACTAACTGAGGAAGAATTTGCAAATTGATAAAACCCGGTGGGCGAATTTTCCATCGCCAAGGAAAACTACTTTGATCTCCTATCAGAAAAATTCCCAATTCTCCTTTTGGGGCTTCGACTCTCACATAAAGTTCTTGTTTCGGTAATTCAAAAGTAGGAGAAGGTTTTTTACTAATGAATCGATCTTCAAAATCATTCCATTCTGGATCGCTTTCTCTAGCAAAGCATCGGATTTCTAAATTCTCATAGGGCCCCCCCGGAATTCCTTCCAAAGCCTGTTGAATAATTTTTACCGATTCTGTCATTTCACCGATTCGGACTAAATAACGAGCTAATGAATCCCCTTCTTTTTGCCACTGGACTTCCCAATCAAATTCGTCGTAACACTCATAATGATCCACTTTACGAAGATCCCATTCTATTCCAGACGCTCGTAGCATTGGTCCTGATAAACCCCAATTTATTGCTTCTTCTCCACCAAAAATGCCTACTCCTTCAACTCGTTCTAAAAAGACAGGGTTTCGTGTAATAAGTTTTTGATATTCAACAACCCCCGTTAAAAAATAATCACAGAAATCCAAACATTTCTCTATCCAGCCATGGGGTAAATCGGCCGCTATCCCTCCGATACGAAAATAATTATGCATCATTCTCATACCGGTGGCAGCTTCGAATAGATCATATACTAATTCTCTTTCTCTGAAAATATAGAAGAAGGGAGTCTGTGCACCAATATCTGCCATAAAAGGGCCGAGCCATAACAGATGAGAGGCTATACGACTCAACTCCAACATAATGACTCTGATATAGCTGGCCCTTTTAGGTACTTGAATATTTCCCAACTGTTCTGGTCCATTTACAGTTATTGCTTCTGTGAACATAGTAGCTAAATAATCCCAACGTGTTACATAAGGCAGATATTGTATAATTGTTCGGTTTTCCGCAATTTTTTCCATCCCTCTGTGTAAATAACCCAATATCGGTTCACAGTCAATAACATCTTCGCCATCGAGAGTAACGATGAGACGAAGAACACCATGCATTGATGGGTGGTGAGGTCCCATATTTACTCTCATAAGGTCTTTTCCTGTAGCTAGTATACTCATAGGTTTTTCCTCGATTCATTCTTCCATGAATTGTTGAAAACAAAAAGAAGTTATCAAGATTCAAAATCTAATAAATCAAATAATTCAAAATTCTTTTTTCAAATTAACGATTTTTTGACTCCCGGATATTCAACTGACTAATTAATTCTTTATAACGTACTCCATTTTTCTTTGACAAATAAGAAAGTAGGCGTTGGCGTTTTTCCAGAACTTTCCGTAAACCCCTCTGAGATAAATAGTCTTTTCTGTGCAATTCCAAATGGGAAGTAAGTCTTTGTATCTTATTAGTGAAACTTAATACTTGAAATTCAACAGACCCACTGTTTTCTTTTTTTTTTTCTTGAAAAGTAACTGAGATGAATGAATTTTTTACCATAAAACGAAATCCTCTTTTCCCTTTCTTTTAATATGAAATTTACTGATCAGTAATAATAATGTTAGTCATTTGAATTGAATATACACAATCATCTTAAAGCCGTTATGAACTATGAACTTCCGATAAAATCAATCAACAATCAATCCCATTTTCAATTTGATTAGGGATAAAAAGGATGGTATATTTCTTCAAAAGAGAAAAAGCGAGACCTAAAAAAAAATTCTGTTAATTCATTTATAGATCTAACCAATCCGTATGTCCTTAAAGTGGTATCCTGTATCATAATGGAATGTAAGACAAGGCATGTGTCCATCTCTTTGTTTTCATATACCAGGTATGGTACGTATGGTACGCGATCGATAAGAAAAATAATGTACTAGTAACAAATTTGCAATCGTGGATACATATGTATCCTTATCATACTGAAACGACTGCCATTATTGGTATTAAACCAATAGCGATTCATACAAACTAAATCTTCTAATCGATAATTGGGCCAAAGAAAGAACTTTAATTTAATTAGTTTCTTTTTCTCTCTAGCAAGATCTTTGCTTTTATCCAAAACGTGAACCCCTTTTTTTACGTTATTACAAAATACGGAATTTTTCTGAATACCATTTTGATTCTTCCAATTGAAACAAATCAGAGTTCTCAATTCTCTACGATGGTTAGGGAATAAAATATTTTCAGGAACAAGCAAATCATAATTCTTTTTGTCTCTATTTCCAGTCATTCTTTGATGTCTTGCAATGGATTCATAATTTTTTTTTTTATGAACATAGCTTTTTTCTCGGTATCTTTTAGTAATTTGGCGCTTATTCTTATGAACCAATGAAATACCTACGATTTGATATATAAAAAACTGTCCATCATTTTTTACAGACAGACGAAGCGGTTCGATAATAAATATTCCCCCTTTCACCAATTCTGTAAGAGTGAAATCCTTATGAATCATCAAAATATCCAGACCCATTTCTCCCCCTTGAATAGAGGATATAGCAATTTCTCTTGGATTTATCAGTCGAAGCAGGAGACAATAGATCTTGATATTATTTATTATTCTTTGATTTAAAAAAGAATCCCATCTCAACTGAAAATGCAAATACTTTTTTAGGAAGAAATAAAGTTCTGCTTCTGTGTTGTTCTTGTATTGTTTTTTCGTTCTACGTTTTTTGATGTCTGATCCCGAAGAATTTGCTTCAACGTCTTTTTCTTGGTTTGAGAGAACTGACCCAAGACTTACTTGGTTTTGTGCATCTGATCGAGGATTCCCTTGGTCTGGGGGTTCTTTTTCTTCTTTACTTCTATTGTATAATTCAAGAGAGTTTTTTTGATTCGATGATATAAAAAGGTCTTCTTTTTTCTTTCGAGTTATTTTTTTATTCCCATTTTCATTTCCATTAAAACTGAAAAGAAGTAATTTGATTGGTATGATCCACGGTTTTTTTTTATATGCATTAAAAAATAGCACTAATTCTCGGAAGAACCAAGGCTCCAGATTTGATATAGGACAACTTAGTATTGCTTCATTCATTCCCATCCAATCAAAAAAGAACTTTTTTTGATTGGATGGTTTAATTTCTTCATCTTCATGAATTGTAAGATAAAAAAGAACTTTCTTATTAATTTCATCAATTATTTGATACTTATCAGCCCCAATCTTAGTATTTTGATTCCTGTTGGTACCAATATCAACCCAGACTTCAATATCAACCTTATTTCTAAGACAAAAATCGAGAATTCTCCAATCAAAATATTTTCTATCCGAAAATTTATCCATATCCATAATATTATCTTCTTCTAGATAATTATTAATAGGGATACCTCCCAACATATCAAATAATTTGCCTTCCCTTATGTTGGAATTAGAAAAGATTTCTTCTTTATTATTTACTTGGAATAATGATTTATGAATATACGAGTCTTTCTTATCTTCATAATTAATAGATTTATATGATAAAAGATCATATCTATAGTGTTTTTTAAAATTATCTTTTTGATTCTGTAATGGATTCGCTTCAAAAAAATTTTGTTTGTCGGAATGAGTTAATCCATTTTTTTCATATGAACCCTTTTTGTTTAAATCTTTCTTTTGAGCCATACTGTGTTGATTGGCTCTATTTCGCCATTTTTGTGGTACTAATATAGGCCATCTTATCCGAGATAAATCGGATTGATATAGATAATGCCCCTTTAACCAGTTTTTCCATTGATTCATTTCAAAATTCCAAAAAGATTCATGTCTTAATTCGTAATGAAATATTCCTTGTTTTTTAAAATAATCTTTTATTTCCTTCTTAAGAAAAAGGGATGTTCCGTCATATTGAAAGACAAATCTTAAATTATAAAAGTGAATAAGTTGGGTTTGTGATAATTTGTAAAATACATATGCTTGTGATTGTGAGAAAAAAGAGAAATCATAAGAAATCTTTGAATTCTTATTACTAACCTTAGAAAGTGATTTTTTTATAGTCGAAATAAAGTGAATTTCATTTTTACTTTTACTTGTTTTATTAATTCTTTCCTGATTTGTTTCATTATTGTGGATATTTTTCTCAATAATTTGGATTTTTTTTGGTGATTCAAAAAAAAAAATTGCATTGATTCTTGGAATATTGACAATAGCTAGAAAAATTTTTATGTATATCCCTTCAATGAAAAATTTTATAAAAAAATATGATTTACCAATTAATCGAGTATTTCTTTTTTTTAATATTTGCCAAATCTTTTTGGACGCTCCTAATATTTTAGGACGATAGCTTGTTTTGTTCGAACTAATATTTATTTCGTAAGTTAGCTGTTTTTTTTTCTTTTCTTTTGTAATTTTTTCTATTTTCTTTTTTATTATGTTTGTTCGATTAGTCAGATCTTTTATTTTTTTTTCGGGCAGTGCTAAATTTGTCCAATCCATAGATCGAATTTGAATGGACGATTCGTGAATCATCCGATTACTCATTATCAAATCTTTTTTATCTTCACCCAATTCATCTATTTCTCGCAATCTAAATAATGGAATTTTGTTTGTTTTTGAAAGTTTTTTTACTCTTCCTTTTACTTTTAGTAATTTTAGTAATATAATTCTTTTGATGACCCATCTTTTTGTTTCTTTTGCGATTTGTTGAAAAATTTTTGTTCTTTCTTTTAAAACTCTTAAAGACTTTGTTTTCAATTGTCTAATTTTTTTTTTTAGTTCTTTGAAAATGGGTTTAAAAAATGAAGGTCTTTTTCGGGGAGGACCAAAAGGCAATTCCGCTTCCATTCCCCAAACTGTTAAAAAACAAAAATCGTTGTTTTTTTGTCCCCCTTTTTTTTTCATTGCATCTTTATGAGGGAATTGTAGCTTAGATTTGTGCCAGGGTTTCAGGCAAAAAGGAAATAGGATCTTTATCTGAATACCCTCTGTTAACCAGTTTTTCGGAAATTCTCGTTCGGATAATTGAACACCATTATGGGTGCATTTTACATACATTTCCCTATTCCAATCCTTTAAATCCTCGGACCATTCGGGAATTTGAAATAATAGCATGCGAGCAATATTTTTAGCTATTATCAGTGAAGGTAATATAATATATTTTCTAAGAATTGATTGAGTTAATAATACAAAACTTCTGAGTATTTGAGCAAAAAAAAATGTATTCCAGATTTCTGCTATGGGTATCTCTGTTTTTTCTTTTCTTTTGTATTTTTCTCTTTTGTCCTCCTCTTGGTTATCAATTTTTTTTTGCTTTTCAATTTTAGAATCAGAAAGTTTTTTGTCTTTTTGTTTCCACATCCAATTTTTAAAAATTACTTTCATCAGTTCGGAAATATCAAAAGAAAAAAAAAAAGATTTGTCTAGCCTGTCCAAAAAAAGCGGGGAATGCACATTTGCTTGAAACAGTTCCCAAGTAATAGTTTTACGTCTTTGTGCGCGCATGGAGCCTTTGATTAGACCTCGACGAAAATCCGATTGTTGTGAATAATGGGTCAAATTCACTTTCTTTGCTTGCTTAGGACTCTTAGTATATTTTGTATTAATATACGTAGAGGTATTTTGCTTTGGCTGGTTATCAGTAAAAATAACTACATGTTTGAACTTTCTCGAACGAATTGCCCCTGCTACAGTTTCGCCCCTGTTTTTCTTTTTTTGTCCTAAACCAGTAATTGAGTTGTATGACCAGCGAGGAACCTTTTTACTAATTTCTTTTATTCCAATAGAGTTTTTTCTAATTCTTTGGTCGTTGGGATCCGTTATAACTACATCAAATAAAATTTTTAAAATTAGTATTCGATCTTCTGAATCAATTTTTTCTTGTGTGTGTTCTGGAAATAAAGAACGTACTTTTTTTGTTGAAAATAATTTTAGACGAAACCTATCTAGTGTCTGCTCAAATTTGGTATAATTCTTAATAAGAAGAAGACCATGAATTTTATTTATCCAAAACGTCCTGATGTTCTTTTGGCTAGAAGTTTCATTTAGCGTTAGGGGTGAAAAAAAAAAATTGATTCTTCCACGATAAGGTCCATGCAAAAAAGGATCATATTTTTTAGGTAAGTATTCTTGTTTAGTCTTATCATTA